AAATAATAGGTCTTTTTTTCTTGTTTTTAGTCCAGCAAAGTAAATGTAAATAGTAAAGAAAAAAACAAGAAAAAAAGAATTATAAAATAATAAGAAGAACTCACATTTTGATTCTATTTTGACTCTATATCATAGGAATGGAAATAGTTCTTCTTATTATTGTTGTTGCTTTAATAACAAGCATTTTTGTTTTCAAATCAGATAAATTTTTTTCTATCTATGATTCATTGGAACAAAAAAGGGCCTGGATAGGTCAGTACCTATCCGGGCCGTGGGAATAAAATAAAAAGGCCCTTTTGAACAAACTCAAAGAAAGATTCTTTTTTTTTCTATATTTCTATTGGAAATATATTTTTCGAGCCCTTACTTTATGGAATTGGAATTGCTGATAAAAGTTGTATATATCTATATAATAAAAAGAGATAAAAAAATAATAAAGAAAGATAAAGAAAGACTTTTTCAATCTTTACTTTATGTATGGGAGAGATGGCTGAGTGGACTAAAGCGGCGGATTGCTAATCCGTTGTACGAGTTATTCGTACCGAGGGTTCGAATCCCTCTCTTTCCGTTTCCATTGATGAATTGATATTTTATTTATCTTTCGAATTTCTCGAACCCTTTTTCTTTTTTCATAGTTAAAGGTGTGGAATAGATAAAATCCGAAGAAAATTTGAAAATCAAGTAAGGAAAATGCCTTTATTTTTTATTCTTCATTCTTCACGCCCAGGATTACGTCCCGGATCATTAGATAGGAATCCGAAGATGAAGAGAGAAACAAAGAATATCACTACTGTGTAAACGAAGAGTTTGAGAGTAAGCATTACACAATCTCCAAGATCATTTTTTGGGAAAAAGAGAATAGATTTTCCATTTTTATACCACATATCCTATTTTGACTCCTATTTTGACACCAAGACATGAGAAGTAGTTTCTAGAAATGGAAAAGCATTTTCAAAAAATCATTTGTAATTAAGAGTCTTTCATTGCCAAAATTTTCTTTCATACCCACAATTAGATATTGTGGGGGACCCTAATTAATAGTGCCTTTCACTGGAAAAAGGAAAGGGTTAGAATGAGGTGATACAGATTTATTGCGACTATCCGATACTTTGACTTTCAATGTTTTAATTGAGGGTTCATAATCTAAGATTTTTCTAATCTTATCAATTGTTAGAATTTTTTTTCTCGAAGAAATCATGAATTTTTCTAGGGCAGTATTAAATATTTCATCGAAAACTTACAGCGGCTTGCCAAACAAAGGCTAAGAGAAAAAAGAACAGAGGTATGACTGGCATAACATCTACGATTGGATTCAAAAAAGCATAGGCTTCGGGCAATTTGGCGAAGAAAAAATTACTCGAATAAAGGGCAGAATTAAGACAGATACAGATCAAACTAAAGATATTAAGCATAACAAACATTTTGTTCTTGGAGATAATTGAATTTTGATTGAGTTATTGATATGGTATTGATATAAGGGAAAAAAGAATAAAGTAGGGTAGACCAAAAAATCCTTCTTTTTCTTTTAACTAACCCAATCAAGAATACTTCAAGTCTCAAAAGAGAATAGAAGAAATCATACTTTCATAAATATCTTAATTGAATTATATGTAATGATCAATAAATTCAGTTTAATTCTATGTCTATACGTGTCAAAATCCTAGCAACAATCTAATCTATTCCATAAATATTTGGACTGGAATTGACGAACGACTAATAACAATATTAGTGTTTATTAGTGTCGACTAGAAATCTAAATGGGGCGTGGCCAAGTGGTAAGGCAACGGGTTTTGGTCCCGCTATTCGGAGGTTCGAATCCTTCCGTCCCAGAGCATACCAATTATATCAGAATAAAGATTGCTTTAAAAGTCGGAGGGGCCTTTGATTCTATGCCCATCCCCTTCATATTGAAGGTTAGTTACTTAGAAAAACCTTACGTCTCATATCCATTTGCATTCTCAATGATGCATTCTAGATCGAAATCCGAAAGAAAAGCCTCTATATTCCCTATCTATTATTCCCTATCCCTTAAATGAGGTAGCCTAATTATTAATTCTCTGTGGATTGTTTTATTAAAAAATAAACAAGAGGGTTTTCTTGGTACTAATGGAATTCAATTAATGGGATTAAATCTCTTAAGGCTAGGTTAGGGGAAACTAAAATAAAAATAGGAACAAAGACTCGTTTGGCTTTGTACCTAGACAAGATAGTCTAGCATCCCGTAAAAGAGGATCTTTTTTTTTATTTATGATTCATCATCCCATATTATTTGTGAAATAGATCAGTAAATAGATCAGTAGTGGAAGGTATCAATTTCAATATCGGTGTCTGTACAAATCTCATTAACAAACAATCAAGTTACATATGTAACAAATCCATTTTCTTTGAACCTCAGTTTTAGGTATTTCGTCTTTGGCTCTAATGAATTATTGTAAATCTATTATTGTAAATCTATGTAACAATTCAGACGGGGCAATTCATACATTCTATTTACTTTTTACTTTATGGAAAGATTCTTATGGAAAAATTACAGAAAGATTACTGAACCTCAAGTCAAACAAAATATAACAAAATACCTAAAAAATGAGGAAGGAAATTTTTAGATGTATGTATTTGTTATCGTTCTATTTCAGCGACAATGAGGTTTCGATTTTCGTGAAAAAGATTTATGATCTTTAAAATTTTTGAAATTCAAATATTTCACATAGAATATCCATAATTACTTCCAGTAACAATTGTTCAGTCTAAGATACAGAAATCTCCTATTCTTTCGGTTCTTATTTTATCAATCATATGAAAGAATAAGGATCTAAATCTTCTTCACGAAAAAAAACGAAGAGAAATTGGATTTGTTTTTGATCTATCTATTTGCTTTAAATCATTGTTGGTTCAGTTCAAAACGAAACATGGATTTATCTCTCTTATTTATAAGGATCAAATGCGGTTTTTTTTATTGTTTGTAAAACTTTATTCAACTCAAATAATGATGTAATGATGTCGAAGTAGTCAATTTTTTCAATTAAATATTTGTAATGATTTATTATTAGATTAGTCTTTCGTACTTGAAGAAGTATTAGATTGATGAATCTATCCTATTGTGTCACTTGAAGATGCAGATTCAAAAATAACTCATTTATTTTATATTTGTATCCTTTTATTTTTATATAAATTTGATTTTTATAAAAATTTTTATAAATATATAAATATAAATGTCTATTATATTATGTATTATAAAATATATAATAATATTATATTTTATCATATCTATAATTATTTTAGAATATTTATAATAATATATATATAATTATAGATATTCTTCTATTATTATACTATTTATATATTATAGATATATTATAGATAAATTATAGATATTAGAATATCTAATTTTATATTTATATGTAATTTTATAGGTATAAAAGATATAAAAATATAAATCATTTTATAGATAGATAATCTATCTAGATTATAGATATAAGAAGATATAATAAAAAATGTTACATTCATACAATAAAATACGGGATTAAGTTGAATTCTTGATGAGACATCTTCAGAAAAATATCTACACATCCATAAAAAAAAAAGAAACAAGTATAGATTACTATGTACCGACTAAAACAATGACTATTCATGGTTCCATAATTGAATCAATTACATACCGGCTCCAAACTAGAGGAATGTTATGGTAAAACTTCGTTTGAAACGATGTGGTAGAAAGCAACGTGCGACTTGAAGGACATGATCAGTTGTGGATTTTTACACCCACCATTTTTTTATATTCAAATTTTATTATATAGTTATATAGGAATGAAGGTGCTCTTGGCTCGACATCGTTTGTTCTGCTCCACTAGAAGAACCCCTCTTTTCTTTTTTTGTTGGGTTGTAATGTAAATAGTACATGATGGAGCTCGAGTAGAAAGTATTGATTCATTTCTCGGGGGCAAGGATCTAGGGTTAGTGCCAATCAAGAAGTTGGAAATACTTTGTAAGTATATCTTCGATAAAGGATACAATTCAAGCAAGTTTAAAATCCAAAAAGAAAATTTGTTTGAATTTGTAGAACACTTTCAATCAAAAGTGTATCGTGCGGGAATCAACCGTTCGTATGATTCTTTGATAAAAATAAATCACAAAAAAAAGGTATGTTGCTGCCATTTTGAAAGGATTAAGGATCATCGAAGTAATGTCTAAACCCAATGATTTAAAACAGAAATAAAGGATCCCGGAACAAGGAAACGCCGTTTTCAATTGTCTCAAAAACTAGGATTAGGATCAGAATGACGAATACAATAGATTTTAAACGAGACAAACAAAAAGGGGGTTAGAGACCGCTCAATAAATGAAATGCCTAAGGGTTGTCCTTTGAGCTATTTGAGAGTTATCCAACTTGAGTTATGAGTACGAATGATTTTATATTTTTGGGGAAAGAAGAACAAAAAAAAGGACTTAAATTAAATCATAGTCTAATGAATTTGATGATTTTATAGATCTATTTGCCATTGGAATTCTATACATCGACATAACTTTGAATCATTTTTTCTCGAGCCGTACGAGGAGAAAACTTCTTATACGTTTCTAGGGGGGGGGGGTATTGTTCACCTACATCTATCCCAATGAGCCGTCTATCGAATCGTTGCAATTGATGCTCGATCCCGAAGAGAAGGAAGAGATCTTCGGAAAGTGGGTTTTTATGATCCGATAAAGAATCAAACTTATTCAAATGTTCCTGCTATTCTATATTTCCTTGAAAAAGGAGCTCAACCTACAGGAACTGTTCATGATATTTCAAAGAAAGCGGAGGTTTTTACGGAACTTCGTCTTAATCAAACGAAATTCAAATTCAATCAATGAAATACAAAAAACGAGGGGGGGATGACTCGTATATAGCTTTGTATAACTTTCTCTACTACTGCCCCTTAATCTATCTTATTGATATAAGATGGATAGAAAAAAGATCAAGTGAATAGATGAAGGAATTATATCTAGAAATATAAAATTCTGAC